GTTAGCTCAACATATACGTATGTCTGTTTTCAAAGCACGAAGAGTAATTGATCAGATTCGCGGACGTTCTTATGAGGAAACACTCATGATACTGGAACTACTGCCTTATTGGGCATCTTATCCAATTTTAAAATTAGTTTATTCTGCAGCAGCAAATGCTAGTCATAATATGGGTTTGAATGAAGCTAATTTATTTATTAGTAAAGCTGAAGTCAATGGAGGTACTATTGTGAAAAAGCTAAGACCCCGGGCTCGAGGGCGTAGTTATATGATAAAAAAAACCACTTGTCATATAAAGATTGTTTTAAAAGAAAAATCTAAATTCTAGATTCATCTAAAGAAAGAGAATTTAGATTCCTAAATTTAGATTCCTATTAAAAAAAAAATATATATATATATGGATCGAAAAAGAATAGAAAAATATGGGACAAAAAATAAATCCACTTGGTTTCAGACTTGGAACAACTCAAAGTCATCATTCGTTCTGGTTTGCAAAACCAAAGAATTTTTCTACGGGTCTACAAGAAGATGAAAAAATACGGAATTGTATTAAGGACTATGTAAAAAAAAATAAGAGAATATCCTCAGGTTTCGAAGGAATTGCCCATATAGGGATTCAAAAAAGAATAGATTTGATTCAGGTCATAATCTATATTGGATTTCCAAATTTATTAATAGAAGGACGAACAAGGGGAGTCAAAGAATTACAGATGAATGTACAAAAAGAGTTTCATTCTGTAACCCGAAGACTCAACATTGCTATCACAAGAATTGAAAAGCCTTATGGACAACCTAATATTCTTGCGGAATATATAGCTTTACAATTAAAAAATAGAGTTTCGTTTCGAAAGGCAATGAAAAAAGCTATTGAATTAACTGAACAAACGGGTACAAAAGGAATTCAAGTGCAAATTGCAGGGCGTATTGACGGAAAAGAGATTGCACGTGTCGAATGGATCAGAGAAGGTAGGGTTCCCCTACAAACAATTAGCGCTAAAATTGATTACTGTTCCCATACGATTAGAACTATCTATGGAGTCTTAGGCATTAAAATTTGGATATTTGTAAACCAAGAATAAGAATAATGGACCTTTCTTTATCTCGCCATTCTGCTTAGCAATAGAAAAAATTTCTAAACTCTTTTCTTATTCTTTTTTTATCTTAATCAAAGAAAAACGAACAATTAGAATTTCATAAGGTTTAATAAAAATTTGATTTACCTTTTAACTTAGATTTTAGTATAATTGCTATGCTTAGTGTGTGACTCGTTAGTTTTTTATTTAGAGTTTATAATAGAGATTGAAAAAAAGGCTGATCCCACTCTAAACTTAGTAACTATCAAAACTAAATAAACTAAAAACTAATAACCAACTTATTGCTTCATATTATCGAGATCCCAAGAAACAGTCACTATATGACTGAATCGATCATATAGTTGTAACAACTGAAATTCTTTTCATAAAGAAAGAAATCTGATTATGAATTGTGAAACAAAAAAAAAGGGATGTGGAAAAATGGAAGGATGATAGAAAGAGAGAATAAAGATATCAATAATATATATATGATTATATGATTTCCATATGTATGGTTTATGAAGAATAACCCCATAAAAAGGCAGTGTTATAAAGCATCAACATCAATAGAAAATATAGATGAATAATTTCATCGAGCTTCGGGTTAAGAAAAACTGAGGAGATTGACTCGGGAACAAAGAACAGATTTTGTTGGGAGCTCCATTGCAGAGTTCAGACCTAAGCATTAATGGAGAAGCTATAGGAACGATGGAACCTGTGACTACATAGAATTTTATTTCAAAAGAATAAATCCTAATGATTCATTGGGTAGGATGGCGAAATGAACCAAGAAAAAATGGATTTCTCCTGAAGGGTCATGAATTAACCCTACAAATAAAGGAGGAAAGAGTCAATATTCGCCCGCGAACCCCTTTTTTAGTTTTCTTTAATTTAAGAATTTCATTTATTGGATTACTTTTGGCGTGATTAATGATGAAATAGAAGTAAAGTAAAATACTTTAGAAAAAGAAGCCTTATATATAAAAAAATATGCCTAGTTCTCTAATTCTATATACATCTCCCTATGTAAAAGTAACAAATTCAATAAAAAAATTTTTAATGAGTAGATTCTTTTATTTTGAGAAAATGAAATACAAAAATACATGTGTATATGTAAGATTATTGAATCGTTTCATTCGCGAGGAGCTGGATGAGAAGAAATTCTCATGTCCGGCTCTGCAGTAGAGATGGAATTCAGAAAAAACCATCAACTATAACCCCAAAAGAACCAGATTTCGTAAACAACATAGAGGTAGAATGAAGGGAATATCTTGCCGAGGCAATCATATTTGTTTTGGCAGATACGCTATTCAGGCACTTGAACCTGCTTGGATCACAGCTAGACAAATAGAAGCAGGGCGAAGAGCAATGACACGATATGCGCGTCGTGGTGGGAAGATATGGGTACGTATCTTTCCCGACAAACCTGTTACAGTAAGACCTACGGAAACACGTATGGGTTCGGGCAAGGGATCCCCCGAATATTGGGTATCTGTTGTTAAACCGGGCAAAATACTTTATGAAATGAATGGAGTATCAGAAACTGTAGCCAAAGCAGCTATGAAAATAGCTGCATGCAAAATGCCTATACGAACTCAATTTGTTATTTCAGGATAGGGAAACAAAAGTATAAGAAAGGAGTATTGAGAATTAAAAAACAACCGCGGATTTCTTTATCTCTGGACAGACAATATTTCTTTTTTCTCTTATCCCTTGCATTGAAATAAGAGATTACAATAAAAATGATATGATTCAACCTCAGACCCTTTTGAATGTAGCGGATAACAGTGGAGCTCAAGAATTGATGTGTATTCGAATCATAGGAACTAGTAATCAACGATATGCTCATATTGGCGATGTTATTGTTGCTGTAATCAAAGAAGCAGTGCCCAACATGCCTCTAGAAAGATCAGAAGTAATTAGAGCTGTGATTGTACGCACGCGTAAAGAACTCAAACGTGACAACGGCATTATAATACGATATGATGACAATGCAGCGGTTATCATTGATAAAGAAGGAAATCCAAAAGGAACTCGAATTTTTGGTGCGATTACTCGGGAATTGAGACAGTTGAATTTTACTAAAATAGTTTCATTAGCACCCGAAGTATTATAGTCTTATAGATAAAAATAGGATAAATATATCCTTTTTTCTAGATATATCTATTCTATATCTATTATTCTATATTCTAGAATATAGAATAATAGAATATTCAAACATCTGAAATAGATCCGATTAATAGAATGTGTCTCATGCATATACTTTTAATTTATTATAATTTAAGAATAAAAAAAAAGAAGCATGTTGATTATATTAAAATGAGGAGGCATCAATAACTAAAGTTAGTCATGGGTAAAGACATTATTGCCGATATAATAACTTCTATAAGAAATGCTGACATGGATCAAAAGGGAAGAGTTCAAATAGTATCTACTAATATTACTAAAAACATTGTGAAAATACTTTTACGAGAAGGTTTTATTGAAAACGTTCGAAAACATCAAGAAAGTAAAAAAAATTTCTTGGTTTCAACCTTGCGACATAAAAAGACTAGGAAAGGGAATAAAATAATTTTAAAGCGTATCAGCCGACCTGGTCTACGAATCTATTCCAACTATCAACGAATTCCTAAGATTCTAGGTGGAATGGGAATTGTAATTCTTTCTACTTCTCGAGGTATAATGACAGATCGAGAAGCTCGACTAGAAAAAATTGGAGGAGAAATTTTGTGTTATATATGGTGATTCTCCTAGATATCCTAATTTTCTCTCTATTTTTCAAATAGTAAAATAGAGAGGAGAAGTTAATTATAGAACTCTTCCTCTATTAGTTGATACTAAAAAGGGGGTTTCCCTAGAATGAAAGAGAAAGAACAAAAATTGATTCATGAGGGTTTAATCACTGAATCACTTCCCAATGGTATGTTCCGAGTTCGCTTAGATAATGAAGATCTAATTCTAGGTTATATTTCAGGGAGAATCCGGCGCAGTTTTATACGTATACTACCCGGAGATAGGGTCAAAATCGAAATGAGTCGTTATGATTCAACTAGGGGACGTATAATTTATAGACTTCGCAAAAAAGATTTGAACGATTAGATCAGTCTTTTCAACATCCCTTTCGTAGGAATATAATTCGAAGTTCAAAAATGCAATAAACTTCTTTTTGTTTCAAAAAAAAAAATAGATTCCGAATGAAGGTAAGGAATTATAAATATGAAAATTAGGGCTTCTGTTCGTAAAATTTGTGAAAAATGTCGCCTGATTCGTAGGCGGGGGCGAATTATAGTCATTTGTTCCAATCCGAGACATAAACAGAGACAGGGGTAATCCTTCTCAAGTTCTAAGTCAATAATTTTTTAAAAGAAAAACCCAAGTACATGTAAAAAGAAAGAAGAAAGGATTCATTTTCATATGAAATGGGTTTACGCTGCGTATCTTTCTGTAGATTTCGGATTCTTCTTTCTTTTATTATTATGAATCTGATATAATAAAATATGACAAAACCCATATCAAAAATTGATTTACGTAAGAATGCACGTATTGGTTCACATAAGAATGAACGTAGAATACCAAAAGGAGTGATTCATGTTCAAGCGAGTTTCAACAATACTATTGTAACTGTTACAGACGTACGAGGTCGGGTGGTTTCTTGGGCTTCTGCAGGTACTTCTGGATTCAGAGGCACAAGAAAAGGAACACCTTATGCTGCTCAAGCAGCAGCATTTAATGCTGTTCGTACAGTCGTTGAACAGGGTATGCAACGAGCAGAAGTTATGATAAAGGGTCCAGGTCTAGGAAGAGATGCGGCATTACGAGCCATTCGTAGAAGTGGGATGCTCCTAAGTTTCGTACGGGATGTAACACCTATGCCGCATAATGGGTGTCGCCCTCCTAAAAAAAGACGTGTGTAGAAAGAATAATTCAAGATATTTCAAGAGAAATAAAAGATTAAAGGATCTGATCCAATAATTATAAAGAAAATAAAAATAATACTATGGTTCGAGAAAAAGTAGCAGAATCCACTCGAACACTACAGTGGAAATGTGTTGAATCAAGAGTAGACAGCAAGCGTCTTTATTATGGTCGTTTCGTTCTGTCCCCGCTTATGAAAGGTCAAGCCGATACCATCGGTATTGCCATGCGAAGGGCTTTACTTGGAGAAATAGAAGGAACATGTATCACACGCGCAACATCTGAAAATGTGCTACATGAATATTCTACGATAGCAGGTATTGAAGAATCAGTACATGAGATTTTAATAAATTTGAAAGAAATTGTATTGAGAAGTAATCTCTATGGAGTTAGGGGCGCATCCATTTGTGTCAGGGGTCCCAAATACATAACAGCTCAAGATATAATCTCACCGCCTTCTGTAGAAATAGTTGACACGACACAGCATATAGCTAACCTGACAGAACCAATTGATTTGTGTCTTGAATTACAAATCAAGAGAGATCGCGGATATCGTATGAAATTCACAAACGACTCTCATGATGGAAGTTATCCTATAGATATTGTAGCCATGCCCGTTCGAAATGCGAATCATAGTATTCATTCTTATGGGAATGGGAATGAAAAACAAGAGATACTCTTTCTAGAAATATGGACGAATGGAAGTTTAACTCCTAAAGAAGCACTTTATGAAGCTTCTCGTAATTTGATTGATTTATTGATTCCTTTTCTACATGCAGAGGAAGAGGACATGAATTTCGAGGAAACTGAAAACAGATGGAATCTACCCCTTTTTTCCTTTCAAGACAGATTCACTAATCTCAAGAAAAACAAAAAAGGAATTCCATTAACATGTATTTTTATTGACCAATCAGAATTGTCTTCCAGGACCTATAATTGTCTCAAAAGGTCCAACATACATACATTATTGGACCTTTTGAGTCACAGCCAAGAAGATCTTATGAAAATGGAATCTTTTCGCATAAAAGATGTAAAACAGATATTGGGCACTCTACAGAAGCATTTTGCAATCAATTTACCTACGAAAAAGTTTTCATTTTAAATCCATTGGAATTTTTTCATTTTTAAGTTTTTAGAAATAAAAACTAATAGAATGAGTTTTGAATCCCCGACCCGACACGATCCATATATTTGCAGAATAGGTCGTAATAAGATTGATTGATGTATCTAGGGAAGATCCAGAAGGGGGATCTTCCTTAGATACCTATGTCGTGGTATTTCACGGTTGAATCAATTTAAAAAAGACCTAAAGTTAGGGATTTATCAATGGGTAAAGTTGCTCCAATACCTAACCAAAGAGCTACTGCGGTACCGATAAAAAATACTGTTGTAGCTACTGGACGACGAAATGGATTTTGGAATTTATTGACATTCTCCAAAAAAGGTACTGTCAATAATCCTATCGGTACTGAAACCATTAAAAGAACACCCAATAACTTATTGGGTACTGTGCGAAGTATTTGAAATACGGGAAAGAAGTACCATTCGGGTAATATTTCCAACGGAGTTGCAAAAGGATCCGCGGGTTCACCGATCATTGACGGCTCTAGAACTGCTAAGCCCACACTACATGCAATAGTGCCTAGAATTACTACTGGAAAAATATATAAAAGATCGTTGGGCCATGCGGGTTCTCCATAATAATTATGCCCCATCCCTTTAGCCAATTTAGCTCTTAATACAGGATCATTCAAATCAGGTTTCTTTGTTATTTGGATAGGTGAATTTTTGTGGATCCATCCCCCAAAGGAACCGGACATGATAATTTTTTACCATCCGGCTCGAGCAAGAATCAAAATAATCACAGAAAGAGATCCATAGAAAATCTAGAGTTCATACATATCTACATATCTAATGTATGTAGAATTACTTTATGTAAGAAAAGATTTATCAAATTCCATTTCCCCGAGTTGCAACGATTCATTGCAAAGAATTCAGTTCTGGCAACAAGGAAATGCTCAATATCCAAGTAGGCTTACAAATTCGATCATGATCAAGTGCTTTTTGGATTGTCTCATGTCTTTTGGTTGGTATTTATTCCCACAGCATCTCAATTGTATTAAATATACATACAAAAATAAAAAGTTTTTACTTGTTACTTATAAAGTTTAGCCCTGTTCTTCCTTAGATCCCTTATTTCACTCCGATAGTATCAAAGATCGAGGTCGATGCAGAGGAAATGAATGCATCTACATACTATAAGAAACTTACTAAGTTTACTATAAAGTAAATGAGAAATAGTAATACTATCAATTAGTAATTTACTAATTACTCTAATTAGAAGAAACTTCCTATAAAAAAAAAGTGGAACAGATAGAACATTGGATCATGGACCATGCCACATTACTTATTCTAGGGATCTTACGGAGCCTGTTCATGCATAACATAATTCGGGTATGATCATAGAAAAGATTCTCCTCAAGCGAACCGCCCTATCCTATGCTACATAAAGGCACTGACGTGATGGTTGGATGCGGAGACACATTGGGTTGTGAATTCCAACATGGCGGATAAAATCATATATCTGCATGGCCCAACCAATAGTTCAAGTCGCACACTCCCATAATCCATCCTCTTTTTAGGAAAATATACTTCAACAATTCGTATCAAATAAACAATACTTCAGAGTTTAAGATAAGTCTCCAAATAACATGCCTTATTTTTCAATAAGCTATATTTTTAGCAATGAAAGACTCTTGTTCCTCCCCTAATATGATAAATTACAAATATCTAGGATCTGCCTTCTCTTTCTCTATAAAGGACCCGAAATACCTTGCTTACGTATCATTGGAAAGTGCATTAACATAAATATGGCAGTAAGAAGAGGCAATACAAAAGTATGTAAACTATAAAAACGAGTCAAAGTGGATTGACCCACACTAGCACTTCCACGTAATAATTCTACCAAAGAGGATCCTATTATAGGAATAGCTTCAGGCACGCCTGTTACAATTTTTACTGCCCAATAACCTATTTGGTCCCGAGGTAAGGAATAACCAGTTACGCCAAAAGATGCGGTCAATACAGCCAGAACTACTCCTGTAACCCAAGTCAATTCGCGGGGTTTTTTAAACCCACCCGTAAGATACACACGAAATACGTGCAAGATCATCATCAGAACCATCATACTTGCTGACCATCGATGAACTGATCGAATTAACCAACCAAAGTTGGCCTCAGTCATTATGTATTGAACAGAGGCAAAAGCCTCTGTAACAGTTGGACGATAGTAAAAGGTCATAGCAAAACCCGTAGCTACTTGTACTAAAAAACAAGTAAGTGTAACCCCTCCTAAACAATAAAATATGTTGACATGAGGAGGAACATATTTACTAGTTATATCATCTGCAATCGCTTGAATCTCAAGACGTTCCTCGAACCAATCATATACTTTATTGAGATAGGTAACCCAAGAAAGACTCCCCCCCCTGAGAACCGTATATGAGAATTTCATCTCGTACGGCTCAAGCCGAAACACACAAATACTGGGTTCAACGGATATGAAATAGAGAGTTTACAACTTCTTTGGACTTAACCGCTTGACTCGAATTGATCCAAAGATACGAAGTAAGAAAAATCCGGAATCTCTTCTTTGTGATGATAATGCCAAGAAATACAATCTCAAGTTGGCTCATCCATCTTTCTTTTTTGACAGGCCTCTTGAATGTTCTCTTCCCTATTTTTTCCTTGTTATAGGAATTCTCTTGTTGAGACCCTATGAATCAATTGAAACCTCAGATTCATACTAGAACCACGATGATTTAAGAAAGCCAAAGCTAAACTCAAAGGTTCTCTGAGTAAAAACCATTTGATCATCACTTCTTCAATAAATGTAATGACTCAAAAAAATATAGAGAAAAAGCTTTCTTTTGGTCCAAAGAAGTCTGAAGGAAAAAGTATTTAGAAAAGACCTATTTACATTTTTTTGAGTCCGGTTGCGAGGTCTGAATAATAGGTATGAATCATAGTTCAAATATTTCTTTTCTTGATCTATTCTATAAAGTCCGTGCTCCAGAGACTAGAATAAATATCTGACGAGGTAAGAATCATCTTGATAGAGATGACAGGTCCATTCTCTGTATTATCAATAGGATCAATTATAACAAGTCACACGCTCATATTCCGGAAATGAAATATCAAAACAAATAAATTTCACGATCAAACTACCTTAAGGGTCTATAAATCCAAGTCTTAGGTAATCTTAAGTTGAAGTATTAAGTATTTTAAGCATTACTTAAATCTAAGTAAAATAATCTGTTTTGATTGAAAAACTAGCACTTCCTAGTTTTACGAACTAATTAATTGAAATTCCATCCAGTAAAACAGATGAATTATAAATTTCCAAAATAATAGATAGAAATATTGCAAATAGAGCCATTGCAACTCCCATAAGTGGTGTAGTCCCCCACCCAGGAGCTACTTTTCCATATTCCGAATTCAATGGTTTCAATAAACTCCCTACGCCAGTTCGTCTTGGTCCAGATCTAGAACTACTCTCAACGGTTTTTGTAGCCATAAATACTCTTTCATCATGGGTTTAAATCTGTTGACTTTGTATATCATTCCGTTGTAGTTGTAAATAAACGACATTATCGTGATCCATTATGATCTTGAAATTATCGAAAAAAATGGAAACAGCAACCCTAGTCGCCATCTCCATATCCGGTTTACTTGTAAGCTTTACTGGGTACGCCTTATATACCGCTTTTGGGCAACCCTCTCAAAAATTAAGAGATCCCTTCGAAGAACATGGGGACTAGTTCTAGTTGAAGTAAGGAGCCCCCTATATGAATATTGGGGGGCTCCTTACTTCAATGGAAATAATGAAAAGTCATTTCATTTTTTTAGTTGGAACTTTAGGTGGTTCTCGAAAAAAGATAGCGAAAAAGATTATCCCTAAAGTCGAAACTAAGAGGAATGTATAAACCAATGCTTCCATAGATTCGATCGTG